GCTATTTAAACAACTATTCAGAGTTCCTAGAGCTCCCTGTAAGGCTTGTTGGAAAACTTGTTGTCGGACCTGATTAATTGCTCTTTGTTGTTCAAAATGAAGGGTTTCATTTTTGTAATTTTCTAATTGTTCCAAACTAGAAGAAGTAGCATTAATCAAATTGGCTTTTTCTCGTTCTATCTCAGAGTATCCGTTCATTCGATACTCATCTGCTTCCATTTCTACTTTCCGTAAACGAGCCCGGGCTCTTTCGAGCTGTTCAATGGCCCCTCTACGTAATTCTTCCGAATTTCGAATAGTACTCAAAATCCTCTGTTTTCGATTATCTAATAAATCGTTTAATGAAAGTAGATTATCTTACCATTAATTTCACAACTTCCATGATCTCTTCCCGAACCAAACATGAATCTTTCGATTCATTTGGCTCTCACGCTCCATTTTTTATTTTATGGACATTCCCGTATCTTTTTTTAATATAATGAGCCTATCCTCTCTATTTCTGTTTGTATTCAAACATATCAAAACCGATACAAGAACAGAATATTAGGAGGACTCTTCCGACCAGACAAAAAATCTATAATTGTCAGCAAAGTTGTTTCTTTATTTGTTCTTTATTTCATTGAAAATATAGAAAATTTCAATTTATTTCCTTTTTTATTCAAATCCAAAAATTCCCCCTTTTTATACATAACATAGGTTGCCGATTCGGCATTAGATAATATAATAAAGGGCAAGGCGCCCTTTCTTTATTCTAGTAAATGGTTCAAATCATTTTATCGATATGAGTGTTCTATATCGGAAAAATTATCAACTATTCTTTTTTAAACCATTTCGTTATTAACGTAGTGGTAGAAAGAGTACCATGTTGTGCCCGGACTTCAAACAGTTTAGCTTTAACCATGTTAATGGTCTCACATTATTGGTTGGTTGATAGAGAATCAAAGTTAACTTACCAATGAATAACGAAATGCTATGGTTCTTACATATGATTTATGAATTTACTCAGAAGGAATTCGTCGAGATTATGCACTTTTTTCCTATTTATCCTATAAAAATATAGAATAACATAAATAAAGTGCAGTCGGTTAGATCCAACCTATTCGTGAAATATACAACTCGCACACACTCCCTTTCCAAAAAAAATCAATACACCAAGCACTACACTTAGATTTATTGGATTTGTTGCTAAAATATCGGTATTAAACCCGAAACTCCCGGCGGATGGCCAGTGGCCTAAGGAAACGAAAGAATCGGTTACATTTTTCATATGCTCTCCTCTTATAGATAAGACTAAGAAAGAACAGAGTTCTTTTTGTATCACTTGACTCGCCCTTTTTTTTATCGATTTCTTTTTCTTAATTTCCCGTTTTTTTTTTTTTCATGTTAATGGGAGTAGATTAAATCTATTTATTGAATTTGAGATTGAGAATTACAAAATTTCTTATTTTTTTTTTTGAAGTATCCGATAAGATACTTATTAAGTTAGATCCTGGGTCTCGTATCAATTGCAAAATATCTCCTTTGTTCAAACACTTCCTAAAAGAAAAATTCCATCGTACTAAACTAAGGACGGGAAGGGAGAAAGCGAGTGAATCCACAAATTCCCCATCCTCAAATCACTCCTTCCCGGGGTATTGTCGCAACAAATACATATACATAATTGTAGGAATAAAGTATTGATATAATTCACAGAAGCAAATGGCAACGAGTTAATAAAATAAGAAAAAAGTAGGTAACGTACTTTTTTACATTTTCATTCTAGGATTAAATTAAACAAAAGGATTCGCAAATAAAAGCGCTAATGCCACGACCAGTCCATAAATTGTTAAAGCTTCCATAAAAGCTAGACTAAGTAATAAAGTACCTCGTATTTTTCCTTCTGCTTCTGGTTGTCTCGCAATACCTTCTACGGCTTGGCCTGCAGCAGTACCTTGACCAACTCCAGGTCCAATAGAAGCAAGCCCTACGGCCAATCCAGCAGCAATAACGGAAGCGGCAGAAATCAGTGGATTCATGATGATAGGTTCCTCGCACCAAAAAAAAAAAAAATGGTTAATGATACAATCAACCAATGAATTATTACTTATTTGATCACAAAAATCTATTGAGTCGAAGTAACTAAAACTTCGAATAAAATAAAAAAATAATGAAATTAATATAGAAATATAGATAGAGATAACCCCTATATAACTAGTATATATCTAATATCACATATACATTTGTTTCTTTCATAACGTAAACCGCCCGCATTTTCTTTTTATATTGAATCGGATTCTAGAAGAATTCTTCGAAAAATATACAGGGGCTGTGGCTGGCCTTATAAACATTCCATATATCTAGTGGTGACCCCCACTAACCCATCCGCCATTTCGTAATATCGTCTATCTTTCCTCCTACAACTCTAGTCGTATATATATATGTATTTATCTATTATGTTCCTCAACTAAGAACCAATCTTGAACTATGCATTGCCTCAATTGGGATAAGCTTAAAAATAAAGACTATTTCGAAAACTAATCAATGATGACCCTCCATGGATTCCCCTATATAAGCCGCGGCTAAAGTTGCAAAAATAAGAGCTTGAATACCGCTTGTAAATAATCCAAGAAACATGACAGGTATAGGAACTACTAAAGGTACTAAAGAAACAAGAACAACAACTACTAATTCATCAGCTAATATATTCCCGAAAAGTCGAAAACTAAGAGATAAAGGTTTTGTGAAATCTTCTAGGATGTTAATTGGTAAAAGTATTGGAGTTGGTTGAATGTATTTTCCGAAATAACCCAATCCTTTTTTGGTAAGACCCGCATAAAAATATGCTACTGACGTGAGTAAAGCTAAAGCAACAGTAGTATTTATATCATTTGTGGGGGCGGCTAGCTCCCCATGAGGTAACTGTATGATTTTCCAAGGTAAAAGGGCACCTGACCAATTCGAAACAAAAATAAATAGGAACATAGTTCCAATAAAGGGAACCCAAGGACCATATTCTTCTCCAATCTGGGTTTTGCTCAAGTCTCGAATAAATTCAAGGACATATTCGAAGAAATTCTGACCGTCGGTCGGAATGGTTTGTGGATTCCGAACGGATATGATGACTGAACCTAATAAGATAGCAATTACGACCCAAGAAGTGATAAGTACTTGGGCATGAATTTGTAAACCTCCTATTTGCCAATATAAATGTTGGCCTACTTCTACACCTGATATATCGTATAACCCTTTGAGTGTTTTAATGGAACATGGTATAACATTCATATTGTCCTCTGACAGAAATCGAACTGAAAAAAAGAATTATTTTGATTCAACCATCTCTTTCTCGACTCATCTACTTTCATCATTAATCATATAGTTAGGATACCAAGAAATCACATAACATAATATCAATATCCCATTTTATCTCTTTTTAAAAATGAAAGACAAGAATAGTAACCGATCCAATAAATTAAATCAAAATAATTAACTAATCCTATTATTATTATTCTTAATCATAACATAATCAACGACTTCTTATATAGCTAGAACGGCCCTCACAAATTGCGGATACCAATTTGTTAAGAATCAATCGGATTGAAGCTATAGCGTCATCGTTGGCTGGAATCGAAATATCTGCGAGATCTGGGTCACAATTTGTATCGATTAAACAAATCGTCGGAATTCCCAAAATGACACATTCTCGAAGAGCTGTATATTCTTCTTGCTGATCAACGATTATTACAATATCGGGCAATTCAGTCATATATTTGATCCCGCCCAGATATGTTTGCAAAGTAGATAATTTTCTCTTCAACATTGCTGCATCTCTTTTAGAGAGACGGTTGAGTTTCCCCATCTTTTGTTCTGCTCTTAAGTCTCTGAACTTATGAAGTCTCGTTTCCGTAGTGGACCAATTCGTTAACATACCGCCGAGCCATTTTCTATTAACATAATGACATCGAGCCCTTATTGCAGCTGATGCTACTAAATCCGCTGCTTTATTTTTGGTACCAACAATTAAGAAGTTTTTTCCTCGACTTGCTGCATCAAAAACTAAATCGCAGGCTTCCGATAAAAAACGAGCAGTTCTAGTGAGATTTATAATATGAATACCTTTACGCTTTGCAGAGATGTAAGGGGCCATTCTAGGATTCCATTTCTTAGTACCATGACCAAAATGAACTCCTGCTTCCATCATCTCTTCCAAATGGATGTTCCAATATCTTCTTGTCATCTTTCCCACGCTTTCTTTTTTTTTTTTTTAACAAATAAACAAATAAATAATTGTTCCTACGGAACCTTCTGCCGGGATTGGCCGTTGATACACAGCCCAAACCATTAATTTTTTTTTTTATTACTTAACTTAATTTCTTCATTTTATTTAGTACCCAATCAATAACTAGTAAAGTAAAAAAGAAAAATATCTCCTTAAGAATTATGAATTCTCTTAAATGATTTTTCTGGTGTGTCATAGAAATTGCTTGGGGCGCAAGAACAAAAAAATTCTCTATGGTGTAACAAAATATCTCTCATTTCCAACTCGAATAGATTTTTCTTTTTTATTTCCAAATGAATGTCTTGCTTTGAACGGTGCACTAATTTTTTGAATCCAGTACCGACAGGGATAATCCCCCCCAAAACAACATTTTCTTTTAGACCCTTCAACCAATCAATACGACCCCGTAGAGCAGCTTTTGCCAAAACTCTAGCAGTTTCTTGAAAACTTGCTTCGGATATGAAACTTTGAGTATTCAGAGATGCCCTCGTTATTCCCAATAAAATTGCCCGATAACAGATTGCTTCGTCTAAAGCACGCCCTGCTCGTTCCGCTCGCAACAATCCAATTAGTTCTCCAGGTAAAAAAACATTAGACATTCCATCTTCTGAAACCAACACTTTTGATGTTACTTGCCGTACAATAATCTCTATATGTCTATTATGGATCTGTACCCCCTGGGATCGATAAACCTTTTGGATCTTATTAACCAAAGAGATACGACTTTGGGCTATGGTTAGCTCAGCTCCAATTAAGAATCCCCAAGGAATTCCAAGAACTCTTGGTATACGCTCGTTCCAACCTTCAACTCTCCTTTCAAGGTTCATCGATATTGAACCAATCGAGCGCACTTCTAAGATTTGTTCCACTTTTGGAAGACCTTGCGTTATGTCACCAGATCGGGATTTTTCATATATAAATGTAACTAATGTATCTCCTTCAGAAAGGGTTTCTCCATAATGTCCATGAACAGTCGCTCCTGGAGTGGCCAAATAAGGCTTAGCTGATCTTATAATTAAAGAGTCAACATGAACAATGAAAATTTGACCAGATTTTTTTATGTGTGGTCCATATTTAAATAGACATATATTTTCACAAATAAATTGTCCAATGCTAATTATTGTGGATGTCTCTTCACAATAATTGTAATGTAGAAAGCACCAATTCAAATGGGATGGATTCAAAATGATGTTATTGCATGGACTGGGATTATAAATCCTCCTATTTTCATCTATTAAACAGTATTTAAGTACTTCAAGTACTTGGAAAGTCTGTTTAAAATTGTCAAGTACCCAATATTTGTTTAACAAGATCTGATTATGAGTTATTAAATGGTAAGATGAATAAAAGTTCACTATTTTAGGTACTATTGTACCTAAGGGGCCCAACAAACCCCTAATTGGAGTTATGGGATTCGATTCTTTTGCCACATTGTTATATTTCGAACCGTTGAATGGACCAACTCGAAAACAATTGAATGATGACAAAATTCTCAAAGATTGGCCTTCCTTATTTCGATTCAACAACGTACCAATAGTTCCTTGATGCTGGGTAACTAATGGAATCTTCACTTTGGAATAAAAAGGATTGATATTGGTGCGATCTAATCCATTATCAGGAATCAATCCCGAACCTGCCGTATCGTACCTTTTTCCGGTATATGAAATAGTAGACTTGACTAATTCAATTCTTATGAAATCACGAATCAGATCATTTGCCCTTACTTCAACAAAGGAAGCATGAACCTCTTCCATAGAACCGTTTTTTTCTTGGTCCCAATTCAATACTAAGCAAGTCCGAACTAATTGAATACTTGTGTGATAAATTCCTCGAATTGACTTTCCATTTCCATAAAGGATATAATTGACAACTCTAAGCTGGACATTTTCTTTTTCCTGCAAGAGATCTTGAGGGAAAAGTTTTGCTAAATTTATCCCATCAGCTATTTCATATGTGACTACGGGTCGAACCAAAACAAAATACTTTTTTTTGATAGGTGTGATCCGTTGGACATAGATCCAATTTTTCGATTTTGTTTTTGATTCCTTAGAATTTTTTTTTTCCGTTCCTGGTGGTATCAAAATGCCACTGTGTCTGGATATCTTATCTGTCTCTCCGGGAAAATGAATATCTCCAGAAAAGATTTTCAGTTCAATACTTTTTTTTTTTCTCTCCACTCGGACTAATCCACCTACTCGGCTTCTTGTATTTGTATTTAAAGCGAGTTGTGTATCTACTCCAATGATACTATTGTTCCGGACCATTATAGACGAAGATCCGGGTAAGATATGCACCTCTTCGGGAATAAAAAAAAACCGATCCACTTTCATTTGGTATTTCGGACTAAATTCTTTTGCTCCTCGATACTCAATCAAATCTTCTTTTTTTACTATTGAATCCACCTCCGCGGTCCCATATTTAGTAATTCCCGAACTCTTTCTTCTGTATCGTGGATCATCAAAATAAGCAAGAATACTATTTCTACGTAAAATACCATTTATGGGTATTTCAATCGAAATACCAAAAGAGGGTATTAATTCTTTCTCTCGTTCTTGATCGTATTGTAATGGGATGAGAAATCTATTTCTTCGTCTTTTCGCCAAGAAATCAGAATTCTCTTGGAGAATCGAAGGGTATATGAAATTCCAATGACCATTGGATATAATTCGATCAAGTCTTGAATAATCAAGAATTTCCCTATCTTTTTTACGAGTACCAGAAGGATCCAACAATTTATGTCTTACTCGATCCTTAGTGATTGAGAGGTCAGAGCTATATCTTTCGTCGACAGAAAAAGAATGAACATTCATTTGATCCTGATCCTTGTGAAGCGAAAAAGACACTATACTGGATCTGCACGGACCCCCCGCTAATATCCATAAATGACTTGTTTTTGGTAATAGATGAACATTACTATATGTATATTCAGGTGCGTGGTAGACATCAGTACTCCAGTGCATTTCTCCCTCTGATTCAGAATAAATATGTTTTCGAACCCTCTCTTTAAAATGAAAAGTAGACGTTCCGGCACGAATCTCGGCAATCACTTGTTCAGATTCTACATATTGATCATTTTGAACTAAAATAAAACTTTTTGGTGGAATATTCACACTATGTATAATATCCCGACTCTCAATAGTTACATACAAGTCTATAGAACATAGAAAAGCAGGATGCCCATGACGGGTACGTGTGGGATGAACCAAATACTCATTGAACTTTATTTTTCCATTAGAAGGAGCTCG